TTGGTCATATCTTTGTAGCAACTGAAATCTTTTTTTGAAAAAACTTTAATTCTAAGTTTAAAACAATATACAGAAGAAAGGTGTGGATAAACGGAAGGAAGAGAGAAAGAGAGAAAAAGAATATCAATATTGATATAGAATTCCAATATGTAAGGTCTATGTATAAGTCCTCTCAAAAAAACAGTGTAATAAAGCATCAATACTAGTTGATTCATCCATAATGAACTAAATATTAAACGAATCAGAAGAAAGAAATCAAGAGCTTCGAGCCAATAAAGACTAAGAAGGTTGACTCAAGAATAAATTGGATTATTAGCTCCATTGCAAATTCGGACCTAACCATTAAGTACGATGCGATGGGAACGATGGAACCTGTGAACGCAAAAGATTTTATTGAACAAATGAATCTTAATGATTCGCTAGTCGGGACGGCGAAATGAACCGGAAATCTATTCATCTATTCTGAGAAGTCATGAACAAGTCCTAGCGCGGAAATAGAGATTGCAAGAGTAAATATTCGCCCGCGAAAACTTAATTTTTTTAAAAAATGGAATTTAAAAAAAAAATGTGAATATCTATTTAATATAGATTCAAATTTACGTGAAATTCCATTTTGAAGCCTTTTATTCGCGAGGAGCTGAATGAGAAGAAACTCTCACGTCCAGTTCTGTAGTAGAGATGGAATTCCAAAACACCCATCAACTATAACCCCAAAAGAACTAGATTCCGTAAACAACATAGAGGAAGAATGAAGGGAATGGCTTATCGAGGTAATCGTATTTGTTTCGGTAAATATGCTCTTCAGGCACTTGAACCTGCTTGGATCACATCTAGACAAATCGAAGCCGGTCGACGAGCAATGACACGAAATGCACGCCGTGGGGGAAAAATATGGGTACGCATATTTCCAGACAAGCCAATTACCCTAAGACCTGCTGAAACACGTATGGGTTCAGGGAAAGGATCCCTCGAATATTGGGTAGCGGTTGTTAAATCGGGTCGAATACTATATGAAATAGGTGGAGTAACTGAAAATATAGCTAAAAGGGCTATTTTAACAGCAGCATCGAAAATGCCTATACGAACTCAATTTATTAGTTCGGGATAAAAAAAAGAACCCACAGAAATGAGTCTTTAGGGATGAAAAAAAGACCACACAGGTCTCTTTTTTTGGACAAACAATATTTCTTTTATTTTCTTCATCCTTTGAATTGGAAGAATAGACTAAAAAATTGATATGATTCAACCTCAGACTTATTTAAATGTAGCGGATAATAGCGGGGCTCGAGAATTGATGTGTATTCGAATCATAGGAGCTAGCAATCGTCGATATGCTCATATTGGTGACGTTATTGTTGCTGTGATCAAAGAAGCATTACCAAACATGTCCTTAGAAAAATCAGAAGTAGTCAGAGCTGTAATTGTTCGTACCTGTAAAGAACTTAAACGTGACAACGGTATGATAATACGATATGATGACAATGCCGCAGTTGTGATTGATCAAGAAGGAAATCCAAAAGGAACTCGAATCTTTGGTGCAATTCCTCGGGAATTGAGACAATTAAATTTTACTAAAATAGTTTCATTAGCTCCCGAGGTATTATAAAATAAAAAGAAATCGTGAAATCTTTATAAAGAAATAAATTAAGAACTAGATTAATTCCTAGATTGTGTCTCACGTATATACCTTTCAACTTCATATTCATAAACCAATAAAAAAAAGAAAAACATGTTAATTATATCCAATTTTGAGACATCAATCATTTTAGTTCATCATGGGTAGGGACACTATTTCTGAGATAATAACCTCTATACGAAATGCTGATATGGATAAAAAACGAGTTGTTCGTATAGCATCTACTAATATTACCGAAAATATTGTTAAAATACTTTTCCGCGAAGGTTTTATCGAAAACGTCAGAAAACATCAAGAAAAAAACAAATATTTTTTGGTTTTAACGCTGCGACATAGAAGGAATAGGAAAAGACCCTATAGAAATTGTTTAAATTTAAAACGGATCGGCCGACCTGGTTTACGAATATATTCTAACTCTCAACGAATTCCTAGAATTTTAGGTGGGATGGGGATTGTAATTCTTTCTACTTCTCGAGGTATAATGACAGACCGGGAAGCTCGACTAGAAAGAATTGGCGGAGAGTTGTTGTGTTCTATATGGTAATCCGTTTAATATCCAATGACTCTCTTTCTATTTGTAAAAAAAAAGAAGTTGTCTAATAGCGTTTCTAGTACATTAGTTGATACTTCAAGGGGGCTTTACCTGGAATGAAAGAACAAAAATGGATTCATGAAGGTTTAATTACTGAATCACTTCCCAACGGCATGTTCCGGGTTCGGTTAGATAATGAAGATCTGATTCTAGGTTATGTTTCAGGAAAGATCCGACGTAGTTTTATACGGATATTGCCAGGCGATAAAGTAAAAATTGAAGTAAGTCGTTATGATTCAACGAGAGGACGTATAATTTATCGACTCCGAAAC